CCCCCTTTTGATAAATAGAAAAATAAATCTTATATAACTTATATAAAAAAATTATAGCGTTTCCTATAAATGTTTTTTATTGAATTTTATTGAAATGGAAAATAATCAATCAGTTTCATGATGAAACTAGTTAATGATTTGGAACAAACTAACTAAAAAGCGAGATTAGTACAAATTTTTTAACTTAGTGAATCCTATGATTCATATCAATTCATATCAGAATCATCCTTACTTTATGAATATAAAGTCATCTAAAAATAATGAAAATTTAAATTTTCGTTATTTTAAGAAAATCTTAGTTAATATCGCTTTTATGAGCAAGTTGGTCATATCATTTGCCCAATTGTAACTTCTTTATTTTAATATTTGAAGTATTTTGGAAATACTCAGAATAAGTAAGAATATATAAAATCTGAAAATTATCTTTAAGTTAGTACATCTCTTGATTTTTTTTTTATTGACCCCTTTTGTTTTGAAATTGAAAGGGGGTAGGATCCGGTAAAACGGAAACAATTAATTAAGAATAAAAAACCTTTTTTATGGAACAGACATATAAATATGCGTGGATAATACCTTTCCTTTCACTTTCAGTTCCTGTGTTAATAGGAGCGGGACTTCTTCTTTTTCCGTCGGCAACAAAAAGTCTTCGCCGTATGTGGGCTTTTCAAAGTGTTTTTTTGTTAAGTATAGTCATGATTTTTTCGATCAATCTGTCTATTCAGCAAATAAATGGCAGTTCTATCTATCAATATGTATGGTCTTGGATCATCAATAATGATTTTTCTTTAGAATTAGGTTACTTGATAGACCCACTTACTTCTATTATGTCAATATTAATCACTACTATTGGAATTATGGTTCTTATTTATAGTGATAATTATATGTCTTATGATCAAGGATATTTGAGATTTTTCGCTTATATGAGTTTTTTCAGTACTTCTATGTTAGGATTAGTTACTAGTTCTAATTTGATACAAATTTATATTTTTTGGGAATTGATCGGAATGTGTTCATATCTATTAATAGGGTTTTGGTTCACACGGCCCGCTGCGGCAAATGCTTGCCAAAAGGCATTTGTAACTAACCGTGTTGGGGATTTTGGTTTATTATTAGGAATTTTAGGTTTTTATTGGATAACAGGGAGTTTCGAATTTCGAGATTTATTCAAAATATTCAATAACTTGATTTCTAATAATCATAATGAAGTCAATTTTTTATTTGTTACTTTGTGTGCCGTTCTATTATTTGCCGGTGCGGTTGCTAAATCTGCACAATTTCCCCTTCATGTATGGTTACCAGATGCCATGGAGGGACCTACTCCTATTTCGGCTCTTATACATGCTGCTACTATGGTAGCCGCGGGCATTTTTCTTGTAGCTCGGCTTTTTCCTCTTTTCATAGTCATCCCTCACATAATGAATTTCATCTCTTTGGTAGGAGTAATAACAATATTATTCGGAGCTACTTTTGCCCTTGCTCAAAAAGATATTAAGAGAGGTTTAGCCTATTCCACAATGTCTCAATTGGGTTATATGATGTTAGCTCTAGGTATGGGGTCTTATCGAAGTGCTTTATTTCATTTGATTACTCATGCTTATTCGAAAGCATTATTGTTTTTAGGATCTGGATCCGTTATTCATTCAATGGAAACTCTTGTTGGATATTCTCCAAATAAAAGTCAGAATATGGTTTTTATGGGGGGTTTAACAAAGCATGTCCCAATTACCAAAATTGCTTTTTTATTAGGTACACTTTCTCTTTGTGGTATTCCGCCTCTTGCTTGTTTTTGGTCCAAAGATGAAATTCTTAACGATACTTGGTTGTATTCACCAATTTTAGCAATAATAGCTTGGTTTACGGCGGGATTAACCGCATTTTATATGTTTCGAATCTATTTACTTACTTTTGAAGGACATTTAAACGTTCATTTTCAAAATTACAGTGGCAAAAAAAATACCCCCTTCTGTTCAATATCTCTATGGGGTAAAGAAGATTCGAAAATAATTAACAAAAGTTTTCGTTTATTAACGTTATTAACAATGAAAAATCATGAGATTGCTTCTTTTTTTTCAAAAAAAACATATCGAATTGATCAGAATGCAAGAAACATCACACAACCTTTTATTACTATTACCCGTTTTGTAAATAAGAATTTTTTTTCGTATCCTTATGAATCAGATAATACTATGTTATTTCCTATACTTGTATTGGTTCTATTTACGTTGTTTGTTGGATCCCTAGGAATTCCTTTCAATCAAGAAGGAGCATATTTGGACATATTATCAAAATGGTTAACTCCAGCTATAAACCTTTTACATCAAAATTTGAATAATTCAATAGATTGGTATGAATTTTTGAAAGATGCTCTTTCTTCAGTTAGTATAGCTCTTTTTGGAATATTTATAGCCTTCTTTTTATATAAACCTGTTTATTCATCTTTTCAAAATTGGGATTTAATTAACTATTTTGTTAAAACTGGTCCTAAAAGAATTCTTTTGGA